CCGGACTGGAACCCAATGCCTATAGTTACACTTGTCTCGTTATTGGCCATTGCAAAGCTGTGGTGGAGCCTTAGAGCGGTGGGCTCGACTGCATCTGCATAGGAGAGGGTCCCGGTGGGCTCGACTGGGGTAGGAATAGCCATCCTAGAACTATCATTGTCCATAGAACTATCACAATCATTGGGTTCATACGGTCCCAACATATATTCCATCACTCAGATCAGCCCCGAATTCAGAAAAGTGAAAAAGAGGCCTTAGACAAGGCCCCATGAGAGAACATTCACCATCCAAATTGCGCTAGCGATCGGCACCTCCGGGGAGTGGTTGCCCGGCGGCCGTCCTGGTATCCCTCGCGTTCATGATATCTACATTCAACTGTGCCCCATCGAAGCACGCCCACCCAGTGTGCTTCTTTCACGACATGCTCAGGTCCCGGGTTTCTTCCTCCTCTTATCAGCACCTCTTCATGAACTGCGCTTACAGCAACTCCATACGGAGCGCCATCAGTGAAGCCCCCGGGAATGCAATCTGGAGGTTGATGAACACACCAGTACCGACAGAGGGAGAACTCCGCATCGGAGACGTAATCGAAGTAGGCTACGAAGTAGGTGAGGTGATAACCGAACCGGGACGGTAGGCGTTAGTGAGGTAGGATACCGTGAGGTAGGTGAGACGTTAGTCGAAGAGACGATAGGAGAAGGGTACGAAGTAGGTGAAACGTTAGTCGAAGCGAGCCGGTAGGTGAGACGTTAGTCGAAGCGAGCCGGTAGGTGAGACGTTAGGAGAAGGCTACGAAGTAGGTGAGACGATAGTCGAAGCATACCGGACGGTAGATGAGACGTTAGTCTCAGGGTACGAAGTAGGTGAGACGTTAGTCGAAGCGAGCCGGTAGATGAGACGTTAGTCTCAGGATCGACTGATAAGGCGGTAGGTAGGCTCGACTGTACGGGGAGGAGGACGACCAAAGCTCCTCTGATTCAAACCTCACCAGAAAAACCCCATCCTCCTTGCTGTATAGACTGAACCCTGGTGCTGGCTGAAATACCCTTTCGATATATCTTCTGAGATATGGGAAAAATGGCTTCTTTCCCATTGAGTATATTAGCACTGCGCTCTTCCAGTAAACCTTGTTTTTTGCTACTTCCTCTTTATCTGCCACCGCATAGCTCACGCCCTCAGCCAAATGGAGCTTCATATTCTCCCAACCTCAGGTCCTCCTTGGCCAGGCTGTACCCTCCGTTAATACTGCAAATTCCCGCCCACGACATCTTATTTGGCTGTTGTGATGTACCCTGTTCCAGAATGGCATTTTTTTCCAGCTGAGTAACCTTCTGTGGTGCAGGCGTGAGCTTCACCATAGCTCTATTTCTCCTCACCTGAGGTGAGCCCACTACAGGAGCCTTCCTCTTCCAGGACGGTTCACTGAACCCGTCATCCTTCTTTGTTGCGGTAGCAGACTCATTTCCTCTTCCCGACATCTGCTCCTTTCTATTCCCGTCGTGTGTCTTGCACCCATCTTCGTCCATAGCAGAGGCGAGCATGATGCTGGTCCCACTGGATACGAAGTAGGCAAAAACCATACGAAAAAGATGGACAGTCGGCCCTTCGCGTAGTTTCTCTTTGTGTACCGCAGAAAGAACTTCCACAAAAGGTTAAGACGCCAGAGATCTTCAGGTAACTCTGAGGTCAACCAATCATGTTGGTATTCTGGCGGAGACAATAGTGTTTTTAATGTAACATCAGGAGCGCAGGCGCGGAGATAGTACCACTTCAGATAGTTCAAATAAGAAACCATCCTCGCCCTTGTGAATGTTTTTTCCAACATAAACACAACGTCATCCTTACTGTTATAAACAGAAAGGTTCGGCCGTGGGCGGGGAACTGGAAGTCCAGACTCCGGAAATGGTATAACATCCCTCGGTCTTAAAGACAATCGCAGTTCGTGAAGCAGTTCACCTAACTCGTAGCAACCTAAAGGGCTACCACCTCCTAACCAAAAAGAATGGTCAGGAGAATGTTTTAGCTGAATACAACACATTAACCGTTGGTACCTGGGTTTAAGTCTTTGAATTGGTTTATTTCTACTTTAGAAGGGAATTCCGGCTATCCGGAGCAGCAATCTGCTGTCCGTGATACCGTACTTTTCATATAAAGACAGAAGAATATAGGGGTGGTGAAAACGTAACATCAGCTTGGGAGAGATGGGAGAACAATTTATTGTTAACCCTCTAACCCAAAACTGTTTGGCGAATTCATCAGCTTAGTAGAAATTAGTGATTTTTCTATAGACCCCAGGCCATCAATCAAGGATTGATATTCATCTGCAACCCTTTTGTCACATATCATGATATCGTCTCCTAAAAGACAATAATCACGAAAGTGTCCCCCTGGCTCGTTCCGCAGCAGTCCATACCAGGACATGGTGGGATAAGGCAAATAATGGCCAGGATGAAAGCAAACCTAATGGTTGCCCCACACTGAACCACACCATCTTATAATTGGGATTTGGATTAACAAATTTCCCTTTCTTTTTACTATAGATGTATTTGTCTTTTGGGAGAGATTTTAAAGTATGAGTGGCGAGGTCCGATGCAAAACTGCGATCGAAACAGTAATACTGATCCTTACCAGACATTCCAAAGAATGGTTTTAACTGGTCATGGGTTCCATCTGTCTCTAGGGTACCTAATGTTTCCATAGCCCAATTATGGACTGGCAGTAGAAGACGTTGGCTAATGTAATTGCTTATAGCAAATATACGCCGTTTTCCCTCCCCCTCCAAGCCTCATATAATTTGAATTTATCTTACATTCCACGTTTCCGAAACGGATCCCCAGAAATATTTGACATTTTCGATGATCATATCTATTTTGGGTACTTGGGGAATCCTCCTTAATAGACGAAATATTCCTATTATGTCAATGCCAATTGAATCAATGTTATTAGCAGTGAATTCGAACTTTTTGGTATTTTCCGTATCTTTGGACGATATGATGGGTCAATCATTTGCTTCATTAGTTCCAACAGTGGCAGCTGCGGAATCCGCTATTGGGTCAGCCATTTTCGTTATTACTTTCCGAGTCCGAGGGACTATTGCTGTCGAATCTATCAATTGCATTCAAGGTTAAAGCGGTGATTTTTTGCTTTTAATCTCATTCGTTTTCTAATCCCCGCCGCAAAATAAAAAAGGAAAGGAGCTGGAGGGCCCCTTCTTCGTAGTCCGTAGAGGGAGCAAAAAAAGGGCTTTCCCCCCCCCCCCCCCGGCCTAAAATAAATAAATAAGGATCGAAGTTTAGACCGCTCACAGTAGTTTTACCTATAGAAAAGATCATTAAAGAGGCAATTAGAATGGTACTCGAATCCATTTATGATCCCGAGTTTCCAGACACATCGCACTTCCGCTCGGGTCGAGGCTGCCACTCGGCCCTAAGACGGATCAAAGAAGAGTGGGGAACCAGCAAGAAAACTCCTGCGCGTGCGCTAGCGCAACGGCCTTTCGCGCTAGCGCGCTCTGGAGTTGCCGGGTTTGGTAGAACCTCTCGCTGGTTTTTGGAATTCGAGGTAAGGAAGTGTTTTCACACCATCGACCGACATCGATTCATCTCAATCTTTAAGGAAGAGATCGACGATCCCAAGTTCTTTTACCCCATTAATAAACTGTTTTCCGCCAGACGACTCGTAGGAGGTGAGAAGGGCCCTTACTCTGTCCCACACAGTGTACTACTATCGGCCCTATCAGGCAACATCTATCTAAACAAGCTCGATCAGGAGATAGGGAGGATCCGACAGAAGCACGAAATTCCTATGGTTCAGAGAATAAGAAAGGTTCTCTTAAGGACAGGTCGTCGTATTGATGACCAATCAAACTCTCGAGAAGAAGCAAGCTTCAACGCTCCCCAAGACAACAGAGCCGTCGTCATTGTGGGAAGGGACGAGTTCCCCCAAAAGAGCAAAGCGACCTTCCCTTGTTTCGTCCTGGCACACCCCCTCCGCCGTGGGGACCAGAAAAGGCCTTTCGTTTTCCCCCCAGTGAACCCCCCCGCAGCCTTTCTTAACAAGCCCTCGAGCCTCCTTTGCGCCGCCTTCCTCCAGTATATCACTCCGCACACCACCGGCCCCAGATACTGTATTCCGGTATTCCGGAGATTCCGGTGCGGCAAAAGTAGAGAACGCTTTTTGGAGAATAATTTGGCCAAGCAAGAAAACGGATGCACGCGCAATGGCTTTCGCGCTAGCGCGCTCTGGAGTTGCTTGTGCCTTCGGAAGTATTGCAAAAGACGGGGCCTGCTGATAGAGCTGGGCGGGGAGGCTCGACTGATAAGGAGAGGAAGAAGGTCAGAGAGAGGCCTGGCCCGAAACCCCTCCAAAACCCATTACTGGAGAAGGATTTGTTACGCGCGATATGCCGACGACTCACTACTGGGAATCGTGGGTGCCGTAGAGCTTCTCATAGAAATACAAAAACGTATCACCCGCTCCCATCAAGTCCGGCAATCCGGCCCGAACCTTTGGGGGTTACCCGCAGGATCAACAACCATAGCTGCACGGAGTACGGTAGAATTCCCCGGTACGGTCATTCGGGAAGTCCCTCCGAGGACGACTCCCATCCCCTTCTTGCGAGAGCTGGAGAAGCGTCTACGGGTAAAGCACCGGGTACATATAACAGCTTGCCACCTGCGCTCCGCCATTCATGGAAAGTGGGGGTACCTAGGTGAGGGTATCCCGATCAAAGAGCTGACGAAGGGGATGACCAGTCTCTCCAGTCTCTATAGAACAGGGAGTCCACTAGACGCGGTTCGACTTTCAGAGACTCTTGGAACAGCTGGAGTCCCCAAGTTTTCGTCTCATTCGACTAGCGTCTCACCTACCTTTCGGTACCCTTCTCCTAACGTCTCACCTACCTTTCGGTACCCTTCTCCTAACGTCTCACCTACCTTTCGGTACCCTTCTCCTAACGTCTCACCTACCTTTCGGTACCCTTCTCCTAACGTGCTCACCGA